GAGATCTATCTTTTTCTAAATATCCTTGTAATTCTTCCATTTACATTTCTACTTGAGCCAGAGGCAGGAGGTTTTTCTTGGTTTATCAAATGATATATACATAGTGCAATATGGTCAGAACAGGGTATTATGTATTGTATTATGTATATAGTATAGTAAGAAAAAAATATATACCCCGGAAAAGAAAGAGGGAGTCCAATCAACAGATCTTTTTACCTTCCTTTTCTATCCAATTGGTTTATGTTCGTTATAATTACAACAGGAGAAAAAATCCTTTATTTTTGCAACCCAATCGCTCTTTTGACTTTGGAATAAATTCTCTTTATCAATATACTGTTTCTTCTACACATCCGTCTACAATCCATAATAAAGAATAATTAGGATTCTGAAAAAAAAAAAGAAAAAATCAATGGTTCACTCACAGGAGAACCCACTCTTTCCCGCATTAGGCACTAATTCATTTTTAACGTCTAATTAGATCGGGTAATCATTCCAATTAAGAACATAAGCTCGTTGCTTTTTATTTTACCAGAATTGGAGCCATAGAGCTCTATCCATTTATTCACTAGACCCAACTGTAAATGTGAATTTCTTTTGTCCCCTTCCAAAAATCAAAACAATCTTTTGGAACTGTAATGATCCGGTAAGGATAAACTCAAAGTTCTACTTTAACTTTGACTTTCATTTCAAATTAAATAAATTAATAAAATCAATTTATTATTTTATTAGATTTTCTATTTTATTACGACATGCTGTTTTTTCCATTCATTACCCTTGAGGATCAGTCGTGGTCTTATAGACTATACCAATAGTCTGGACGAATTTGTTGCTTCATCCAAATGTGTAAAAGATCATAGTCGCACTTAAAAGCCGAGTACTCTACCGTTGAGTTAGCAACCCGGATAAATAGGATATGTAGATACGATCAAAATATAAAAATCAATTGAATTGCACTGCACGACCCTATCAAAACATTGAACTAGCAACACATCGAAAAGAAAGATTTTCTGATCAATTAGAAACACAAAATACCAAAGTTAGCAGATCGGATTAAAAATATTCCTAATCGAAATGTAAAAATTATGGCAGACCACCCATTTTTTATCAAATTCTTTTTTGATTTTCCCTAAGAAAATACATCCTGTATGAGAGTAAATGCAGCAAGGCAAACCCATCATTTGAGTGAAGGAAACAAAAAAATCAATATGGGGTGGGGATAAACAGCCCTATTTATCTATGATCGAATTATATTTGTTCGATACACCATTGTCAATATAAAAGCAATGTTGAGAAAGTAAATCAAGTAAATAAAATAAAGACTTGTGTTGGATTGGCACAACATAAATAAGAAATTGGAATGGAAAAAATTAAGGAAAAGGTAAATAAAAAATCCCCGGTTTATTCAATCAATAAAAGTACGATAAGCAAGCTTAACCCCTTGTTTGTTGTTAAATTAAATTCCCCCACCAAAATATGAATAAAGCAAGAAAAAGGAAAATGGTGTGTAAATAGAAATAATTACACAAGGATAGATACTAGTTACCCTTCCCTACTTTATTTTATTTATTTAATAATTTTGTTTTTTCCTTTAATTAACTCAAAGTTCTTTCTTTAAAGAATTCTGCCTTCTTTAAAATATCATAAACAGTTCCTGTAGGTTGAGCACCTTTTTCAAGGAAATATAGAATAGCAGGAACATTTAAATAAGTTTGATTCTTTATCGGATTGTAAAAACCTACTTTTCGAAGATCTCTTCCTTCTCTTCGGAATCGAACATCAATTGCAACGATTCGATAGATGGCTCATTGGGATAGATGTAAATAAACAATGCCCCCCCTAGAAACGTATAGGAGGTTTTTTCCTCATACGGCTCGAGAAAAATGATTCCAATTTCTGTATATAATAGCAAGTGGATCCATAAAATCATGAATTTTACTATAATTTGAATTGAGTACTTTTTTCTTCTTCCTTACAGAAAAAGGAAGAAATCTCATTCATACTCATAACTCAAGTTGGGTAATTCTGACAAGAGAATCCTTAGACATTTATTGAGCCGTCTCTAAACTCTTTTGTTTGTCTCATTTCGAATCCATTTTTATTCCTCAGTCTGATCCAATTGTTGAGACAATTGAAAATAGTGTTTCCTTGTTTCGGAATCCTTTATCCTTGCTTTGTGAAATCATTGGGTTTAGACATTACCTCGGGGATCCTTATTCCTTTCAAAATGGCAGCAACATACCTTTTTTTGTTATTTCTTTCTATATAAATAGAATACGAATGATTGATTCCCTTGTGATACACTTTTCATCGAAATAGTTTTACCAATTTCGGAAAATTTGACTTTTCAAACTTGTTCTGAATTTGAACCTTTCGATTTAGAATTTATATATAGTGAGGATATACTTACAGAGTTGGTCTAACTTATTGATTTTCACTAACCCTAGATTCTTTCCCTTGAAAAATGAATCAATCCTTTCTTCTCGAGCTTCATCATGTACTATTTACTTATAACCCAACACAAATTAGGTTCCGGGCAGAACAGAACAAACTATGTCGAGCCAAGAGCATCTTCATTACTATAGAAGATGGCGGATGTAAAAATCCACAGCCAACCATGTCCTTCAAGTCGCACGTTGCTTTCTACCACATCGTTTCAAACGAAGTTTTACCATAACATTCCTCTAATTGAAATTTCAAAGCGGTATGGAATTGATTCAATATAAAATCATGAATAGTCATTGGTTCAACCGGTATATAATATTTCTATCTATGGATAAATAAGTATTTATCCGGATAAGGGTCAGCAAGGATCAAATTTATTTAATTTAACCCCATATTCTATCATATGAATTGAATGAAAATAAAGATATTCAATTTTACCCACATTTGACACTTGATTCCGTTTGTGAGAAACCAAACGAATTCTCAGATATGATTCTTAGAACCATTCTGAAAATTAATAAGAAAAGATTTTTCCCTTTAACAAATTATTGTTTCATGTGGAATGCAGTGTGATCCCATCTTTCGTTTCATGAAAAACGATCTGGGACGGAAGGATTCGAACCTCCGAATAACGGGACCAAAACCCGCTGCCTTACCGCTTGGCCACGCCCCATTTTGATTTCTATTCGAAATTAATCAACACTAATATTGGTATTGGTTATTCGTCAATCCCAACCCAAATACACAAAAACATATGGGATATTTTGTTGCTAGGATTCAAGACATGTAGATATAGAATCAAAAAAATTCATTGATCATTACATAGAATTCAATTAAGATATTGTATGAAAGTTGAATTCCTTATATTCTCATTTTAGAATGATAATGGGGGGAGGGATTTTTTATTTGGGAAAGTCCGAACCGAAGAAAAAGAAGGATTTCTTGATCTGCCTTTTTCATTTTTCCTTATAAAAATAACTCAAAATTATCTAATCCACAAGAACGAAATGCTTGTTATGCTTAATATCTTTAGTTTAATTGGTATCTGTCTTAATTCTGTCCTTTATTCGAGTAGTTTTTTCTTCGCCAAATTGCCCGAAGCTTATGCCATTTTCAATCCAATCATAGATGTTATGCCTGTCATACCTGTACTCTTTTTTCTCTTAGCCTTTGTTTGGCAAGCCACTGTAAGTTTTCGATGAAATCTTTAATACTCTGCTAAATTGATGATGTATTCGATAAAAAAATTCTAAAAATTGATAAGATCAGATAAGTCTTACATTACGAACCCTCGATTCAAAAATAGAAATTCTTGTATATTGAATGAATAACCGCAGCGATGAATTTGGATCAGCCTTTTCCCCGTTCTCACCTTCCGGTGAGTATGGACTATTAGGTACTCCACAATACCTAATTATTGATATGACAAGAAATTTCGGGTAACGAATGAATCAAAATCTTATTACAAATAAATTCGTCTTATTTTTCATTTTTTGGGGTGTCAAAACAAAAAAAAAATGATATATGTGGTAAAAAATAGGCAATCTATTCCCCTTTTTCAAAAAAAAATGATCTTGGAGATTGTGTAATGCTTACTCTCAAACTCTTTGTTTACACAGTAGTGATATTCTTTGTTTCCCTTTTTATCTTTGGATTCTTATCTAATGATCCAGGACGCAATCCTGGACGTGAGGAATAAAAAATTTCTAGTTTTTTTTGCTTTTTTCGAAATTAATTCTTAATAATCTTATTTGTTTCATACATTTAACTATGATAAAATCAAGGGATGAGAATCTTTTCGAATTCGAAAATACCAAGTGATCAGAGAAAGCGGAAAGAGAGGGATTCGAACCCTCGGTACAAATAATTCGTACAACGGATTAGCAATCCGCCGCTTTAGTCCACTCAGCCATCTCTCCTAATTCCAAATTGAAAATTTGTTATGTGATGTAACACGTGAAATAAAGATTGATAAAAATCCACCTTCTTCTCTTTATTTTCTTTTTTCATTTGATTTTTTTTTTTAATCTTATTTAACTTTTCCAAATTATTATTATTTATTTTATTATATTATTCTATTTTAATAAAAAAAAATATTATTTTATTATATTATTAAAATAGAAATTCGAAATATTCTAAAATATTCTAATAAATAATAGAAATTTTTTAAATAGCTATTAAAATTTAAACTAAGAAAAATAAGAAAAAAATAGAAAAAAGCAATTGATCAGGAATTCAATATAGATAATGACTCAAAACGGATCTCCTCAATAGAAAGAATATCTTAGTTCTTTGATTTTATATGAAAGGTTTATTTTCCCGGCCTGATCTGCTTAAGTACTGGCCGGGACATTTCTTCTTTTTTCCATTGATTATTCTTTTTTTTTCTTTTTCTCAGTTTATTACTTAATTTCTTACTGTTGTCAAGTAAGGAATAAAAAAAGACATATGATAACATATTATATATATATAAATACATTAAACAATATTAAATTACATTTAACAATTTGAAACATTCAAAATATTTCTATTCTAATAGAATAGAACTCAATATAACT